CCAAAGAACCAGTCAAGATATGATATATCGGTCATATCATTGTAGCAACTGAAATATTTTTTGCATAAACAAAAGAAAAACCAATCTAATTCTAAGTTATAAAGCGAAATAGAGAACAAAGATGTGGATAAAAGGAAGGGTGAAAGAAAGAGAGAGAAAAATACCAATGATATAGAATTCCATCCAATATGTAAGGTCTATGAGTCATCTCATAAAAGGCAGTGTAATAAAGCATCAATACTGATTCGTACATAATTAAATGAATCTGTTTATAAAATAAAAAAATAAGAGCTTCGAGCCAATAAAGACTAAGAAGATTGACTCAAGAAAAAATTTCATTATGAGCTCCATTGTAGAAATCAGACCTAACCATTAAATAAGAAGCGATGGGAACGATGGAACCTATGAATCCAAATCTATTGAAAACGGATTCATTGATCGGGATGGCGGAACAAACCAGAGACTAATTCATTCATATTCATCTATTGGGAAAAGAAAAATCAAGAGCTAACCCTACAACTGAAATAGCGATGAAAAGAGTAAATATTCGCCTGCGAAACCTTTATTTTCTTGGATTGCTAAATTTTGGTCAATCGAAGAAAATAAAAGACAAAACAAAAGAAAAATTCGTTATAACATTATAAAAATAAAAAGTCATACAATATTTAAATTTAAAATAGAAATATTAATATGTTTAGTTTTCTAAAAAAACAAGATATACAAACGAATAATATAGAAGTTGAAGATTTTCTTATTCGCGAGGAGCTGGATGAGAAGAAACTCTCACGTCCAGTTCTGTAGTAGAGATGGAATTCAGAACCAACCATCAACTATAACCCCAAAAGAACCAGATTCCGTAAACAACATAGGGGAAGAATGAAGGGAATATCTTATCGAGGTAATCATATTTCTTTCGGTAAATATGCTCTTCAGGCACTTGAACCTGCTTGGATCACATCTAGACAAATAGAAGCAGGTCGACGAGCAATGACACGAAATGCACGACGTGGTGGAAAAATATGGGTACGTATATTTCCAGACAAACCGGTTACAGTAAGACCCGCAGAAACACGTATGGGTTCGGGGAAAGGATCCCCTGAATATTGGGTAGCTGTTGTTAAACCAGGTCGAATCCTTTATGAAATGGGTGGAGTAACAGAAAATATAGCCAGAAAGGCTATTTCAATAGCATCGTCTAAAATGCCTATACGAACTCAATTCATTATTTTGGCATAAAAATGGAGAATCAAAGGAAATAGGTCTTGAGGATTAAAAAAAAAAAAACAATCGCAGGTGCTGATTTCTTTTTTTGGACAAACAATATTTCTTTTTTCTTCGCCTTTTGCATTGAAAGAATAGATTATAAAAAAAATGATATGATTCAACCTCAGACCCTTTTGAATGTAGCGGATAACAGCGGAGCTCGAGAATTGATGTGTATTCGAATCATAGGAGCTAGCAATCGTCGATATGCTCATATCGGTGACGTTATTGTTGCTGTGATCAAAGAAGCAGTGCCAAATATGCCCCTAGCAAGATCAGAAGTGGTCAGAGCTGTAATTGTACGTACTTGTAAAGAACTCAAACGTGATAACGGTATGATAATACGATATGATGACAATGCTGCGGTTGTCATCGATCAAGAAGGAAACCCAAAGGGAACTCGGGTTTTTGGTGCAATTGCCCGGGAATTGAGACAGTTAAATTTTACTAAAATAGTTTCATTAGCTCCGGAGGTATTATAAAATGAGACCATGATATGGTTAGAGTAAAGTATTTGAAAGAAAGAGATTAAGAAATAGATTCAGATTAATTAATAGATTATGTCTCATGCATATGCCTTTAAGAATTCATATTCATAAACAAATAAGTAAAAAAACAAGAAAAGCATGTTGATTATATCAAAATTTGGGAGCACCAAGAATTTTAATTCATCATGGGTAAGGATACTATTGCTGACATAATAACCTCTATACGAAATGCTGATATGGATAAAAAAAGAGTGGTTCGAATAGCATCTACTAATATCACTGAAAATATTGTTAAAATACTTTTACGAGAAGGTTTTATCGAAAACGTGAGAAAACATCAAGAAAACAAAAAGGATTTTTTGGTTTTAACCCTACGACATAGAAGGAATAGGAAAAGGCCTTATAGAAATATTTTAAATTTAAAACGGATCAGTCGGCCTGGTCTACGAATCTATTCTAACTATCAACGAATTCCTAGAATTTTAGGCGGGATCGGAATTGTAATTCTTTCTACTTCTCGAGGTATAATGACAGACCGAGAGGCTCGACTAGAAAGAATTGGCGGAGAAATTTTGTGTTATATATGGTAATCCTTCTAATATCCGAATTGGATTCGAAACTTCCTATTTGTGAAAAAAAAAAGAAAAGGGGCGGGTTGTCTAATATCGTTCCTCCTCCATCAGTTGATACTTCAAGGAGGCTTTACCTGGAATGAAAGAACAAAAATGGATTCATGAAGGTTTAATTAC